AATTCAAATACAAATTGCAGGGCGTATCGACGGAAAAGAAATTGCCCGTGTCGAATGGATCAGAGAGGGCAGGGTTCCTCTACAAACCATTCGCGCTAAAATAGATTATTGTTCCTATACAGTTCGGACTATATATGGGGTCTTGGGCATTAAAATTTGGATTTTCCTAAATAAGGAAGAGGAATAAGAAAACTTTCATTGTTTTTTCCTTCTATCCATTGATAGAAGGAAAGGGGGGAAGCTCATTCATTCTTTTTTCTACCAACCTAACTAATTCTTAATTCTACAGGGTTGAATAAAGATTCAATTGACTTTTTGATATAATTGCTATGCTTAGTGTGTGACTCGTTGGTTTTTTTTAGGGTTAGGTTACAAAATACCAGCCTGATAGTATGAAAACCAATCCATCACTTCATATTATCTGGATCTACAGAACCAGTCAAGATATGTTAAATCAGTCATATCTTTGTAGCAACTGAAAAAATGAAACTTTAAAATTTTTAAAGCAAAATTACAGAAGAAAGGTATGGATAAAGGAAAGGATGAGAGAAAGAGAGAAAAATAATATCAATGATATAGAATTCCAATATGGAAGGTCTATGGGTCATCTCATAAAAGACAGTGTAATAAAGCATCAATACTAATTCATTCATACATAATGAAATATTCAATGAATTTCTTATAGAAAAGAAGAAAAAACTCAAGAGCTTCGAGTTAATAAAGACTAAGAAGGTTGACTCAAGAATAAATTGGATGATGAGCTCCGTTGTAGAATTCTGACCTAATCATTTAGTACGAAGTGGTGGAAACGAAGGAACCTGTGAATGGAAAAGATTTTTTTAAACAAACGAATCTTAATGATTCACTAGTTAGGATGGCGAAATGAACCAGAAATCAATTCATCTATTCGGAAAAGTGACGAACAACAAGTGCTAGAACTAAAATAGAAATTGCAAGAGTAAATATTCGCCCGCGAAAACTTTCTTTTTAAAAATTGGTAAACTCGGATAAAGAACAAAAGAAATAAAGATTTATTAAGACGTTAGAAAAAAATAAAATTTTTTCTAAAAATGTTCTAATAGTTAGTCAAATTAATTGAAATTCAATTTTGAATCCTTTTATTCGCGAGGAGCTGGATGAGAAGAAACTCTCACGTCCATCTCTGTAGTAGAGATGGAATTCCGAAACAACCATCAACTATAACCCCAAAAGAACTAGATTCCGTAAACAACATAGAGGAAGAATGAAGGGAATATCTTATCGAGGTAATCATATTTGTTTCGGTAAATATGCTCTTCAAGCACTTGAACCCGCTTGGATCACATCGAGACAAATCGAAGCAGGTCGCCGAGCAATGACACGAAATGCACGCCGGGGTGGAAAAATATGGGTCCGTATCTTTCCAGACAAACCAGTTACAGTAAGACCTGCTGAAACACGTATGGGTTCGGGGAAAGGATCTCCTGAATATTGGGTAGCTGTTGTTAAACCAGGGCGAATACTATATGAAATCAGTGGAGTAACCGAAAATATAGCTAAAAGGGCTATTTTAATAGCAGCATCCAAAATGCCTATACGAACTCAATTTCTTATTTCGGGATAAAAATGTAGAACCGACAGAAATGTGTCTTGGGGATAAAACAAAATCGCCGGTTTCTTTTTTAGACTTAGACAAACAATATTTCTTTTGTTTTCTTCATCCTTTGCATTGAAAGAATAGACTCAAAAATTTATATGATTCAACCTCAGACCCATTTAAATGTAGCGGATAACAGCGGGGCTCGAAAATTGATGTGTATTCGAATCATAGGAGCTAGTAATCGCCGATATGCTCATATTGGTGACGTTATTGTTGCTGTGATCAAAGAAGCAGTACCAAATATGCCCCTAGAAAAATCAGAAGTAGTCAGAGCTGTAATCGTTCGTACCTGTAAAGAACTTAAACGTGACAGCGGTATGATAATACGATATGATGACAATGCTGCAGTTGTGATTGATCAAGAAGGAAATCCAAAAGGAACTCGCATTTTTGGGGCAATTCCCCGTGAATTGAGACAATTAAATTTTACTAAAATAGTTTCATTAGCTCCCGAAGTATTATAAAAAAAGAGATCTGATATTTTGGGGTATTTGAAGGGAAATAGATTAAGAACCAGATTAAGTCGTAGCTTGTGTTTCGCGCATATACCTTGAAAATTTTATATTCATAAAAAAAAAAAAAAGAAAAACATGTTAATTATATCCAATTTTGGGACGCCAAAAGTTTGAGTTCATCATGGGTAGAGACACTATTGCTGAGATAATAACTTCTATACGAAATGCTGATATGGATCGAAAAAGAGTTGTTCGCATAGCATCTACTGATATTACCGAAAATATTGTTAAAATTCTTTTCCAAGAAGGTTTTATCGAAAACGTCAGAAAACATCGAGAAAAAAACAAAAATTTTTTGGTTTTAACCCTGCGACACAGCAGGAATAGGAAAAGACCCTATAGAAATTTGTTAAATTTAAAACGAATCAGCCGACCCGGTCTACGAATCTATTCTAACTCTCAGCGAATTCCTAGAATTTTAGGTGGAATGGGGATTGTAATTCTTTCTACTTCTCGGGGTATAATGACAGATCGGGAGGCTCGACTAGAAGGAATCGGCGGAGAAATTTTATGTTATATATGGTAATACATTTAATATCCAAATGAAATCCGAAACCTCTTCCTATTTGTAAAAAAAAAAAGAAAGGGGGTGAGTTGTCTAATATCGTTTCTCCTCCATTAGTTGATACCTCAAGGGGGCTTTACCTGGAATGAAAGAACAAAAATGGATTCATGAAGGTTTAATTACTGAATCGCTTCCCAATGGCATGTTCCGGGTTCGGTTAGATAATGAGGATCTGATTCTAGGTTATGTTTCGGGAAAGATCCGGCGTAGTTTTATACGGATACTGCCCGGAGATAAAGTCAAAATTGAAGTAAGTCGTTATGATTCAACCAGAGGACGTATAATTTATCGACTCCGAAACAAGGATTCAAAAGATTAGGTTATTTTTATTCATTTATTCAATACGATTCAAGATTCAAAATTTCAAGAAACTTATTTTCTACCAAGAATTTTCTACCAAGAAGTAGATTCAGAATTAAGATAAGGAATGAAAAATATGAAAATAAGAGCTTCCGTTCGTAAAATTTGTGAAAAATGTCGACTAATCCGTAGACGGGGGCGCATTAGAATAATTTGTTCCAACCCGAGACATAAACAAAGACAGGGATAAAGGGATAATAAGAGTCACTAAAGGGCTCAGCGTACAAATAAAGAATCTGTTTTGACATGAAATGGATATATCCATATATTTCTGACTCATATTTATGAGATGATACAATATGGCAAAAGCTATACCGAGAACTGGTTTACGTAGAAATGTACGTATCGGTGCACGTAAAAGTGCACGTAAAATACCAAAGGGAGTTATTCATGTTCAAGCAAGTTTCAATAATACCATTGTCACAGTTACAGATGTACGAGGTCGGGTGGTTTCCTGGTCCTCAGCCGGTACTTGTGGATTCAAGGGTACGAGAAGAGGAACACCCTTTGCCGCTCAAACTGCAGCAGCAAGCGCTATTCGTACAGTAGTAGATCAAGGTATGCAACGAGCAGAAGTCATGATAAAGGGTCCTGGTCTCGGAAGAGACGCCGCATTACGAGCTATTCGTAGAAGTGGTATACTATTAACTTTTGTACGGGATGTAACCCCTATGCCACATAATGGCTGTAGACCTCCGAAAAAAAGACGTGTGTAGAAATAAACAGTGAAGAAATTGCAAGAGAAACAAGAGAAATAAATAATTCAATCAAAAAAATATTATTACTATGGTTCGAGAGAAAGTAACAGTATCTACTCGGACACTACAGTGGAAGTGTGTTGAATCAAGAACAGACAGTAAACACCTTTATTATGGTCGATTTATTCTGTCTCCACTTATGAAAGGACAAGCCGACACAATAGGCATTGCGATGCGAAGAGCTTTGCTTGGGGAAATAGAAGGAACATGTATCACCCGTGTAAAATCTGAGAACGTCTCCCACGAATATTCTACTATAACGGGTATTCAAGAATCGGCCCACGAAATTATAATGAATTTGAAAGAAATTGTATTAAAAAGTAATCTATATGGAACTTGTGACGCGTCTATTTATGTTAGGGGTCCTGGATATGTAACTGCTCGGGATATCATCTTACCACCTTATGTAGAAATTGTCGACAATACACAACATATAGCTAGCTTGACAGAACCAATTAATTTGCGTATTGGATTAGAAATTGAAAGAAATCGCGGATATCTTCTAAAGATGCCCCATAACTTTCAAGATGGAAGTTATCCTATAGATGCTGTATTCATGCCTGTTCGAAATGTGAATCATAGTATTCATTCCTATGGCAATGGGAATGAAAAACAAGAGATACTGTTTCTCGAAATATGGACAAATGGCAGTTTAACTCCGAAAGAAGCACTTCATGAAGCCTCCCGGAATTTGATTGATTTATTTATTCCCTTTTTATATAAGGAAGAAGAAAACTTACCTTTAGAAGACAATCAACACATGGTTCCTTTATCCCCCTTTACTTTTCAGGATAAATTGGATAAAGTTCGAAAAAACAAAATAGCATTGAAATCCATTTTTATTGATCAATCCGAATTGTCTCCCAGAGTTTATAATTGTCTCGTAAAGTCGAATATATATACATTATTGGACCTTATGAATAAGAGTCAAGAAGATCTTATGAAAATTGAGCATTTTCGTCTAGAAGATGTACAACAGATATTGGACATTTTAGAAAAACATTTCGCAATTTTTTTACCAAAAAAGAGGTTTTAAATCTATTGGATTTAATTAAGATAATTAAATTCAAATATAAGATTTGAATCTGTAGCACAATTCATATATTTGAAATAAATTCAAAATTTTATTGAATAGATGTATCTAGGGAGAATTCACCTTGAAG